ACACTAATTGGTCGTGTATTAGCAGACGATATATATATCGGTCTACGATGCCTTGCCACTCGAAATCAAGATATTGGGATTGGACTTGTAAATCGATTCATAACCTTTCGAGCACAACCAATATATATTCGAACCCCCTTTACTTGCAGGAGTACATCTTGGATCTGCCAATTATGTTATGGTCGGAGTCCTACTCATGGCGACCTGGTCGAATTGGGGGAAGCTGTAGGTATTATTGCGGGTCAATCAATTGGGGAACCAGGGACTCAACTAACATTAAGAACTTTTCATACTGGTGGAGTATTCACAGGCGGTACTGCCGAGCATGTACGAGCTCCTTCTAATGGAAAAATAAAATTCAATGAGGATTTGGTTCATCCCACACGTACCCGTCATGGGCATCCTGCTTTTCTATGTTCTATAGACTTGTATGTAACTATTGAGAGTCGGGATATTATACATAATGTAAATATTCCACCAAAAAGTTTGATTTTAGTTCAAAATGATCAATATGTAGAATCAGAACAAGTGATTGCTGAGATTCGTGCTGGAACGTCCACTTTTCATTTTAAAGAGAAGGTACGAAAACATATTTATTCTGAATCAGAGGGAGAAATGCACTGGAGTACCGATGTCCACCATGCACCTGAATATACATATGGTAATGTTCATCTATTATCAAAAACAAGTCATTTATGGATATTAGCAGGAGGTCCGTGCAGATCCAGTATAGTGTCTTTTTCACTCCACAAGGATCAAGATCAAATGAATGTTCATTCTTTTTCTGTCGAAGAAAAATATATCTCTGGCCTATCAATGACTAATGGTCGAGTAAGACATAAATTGTTGGATACTTCTGGTAAAAAAGATAAGAAAATTCTTGACTATTCAACAAGACCTGATCAAACGATATCTAATGGTCATTGGAATTTCATATATCCTTCTATTATCCAAGGGAATTCTTATTTCTTGGCGAAAAAGCGAAGAAATAGATTCATCATCCCATTACAATATGATCAAGAACGAGAGAAAGAACTAATACCCTGTTTTGGTATTTCAATCGAAATACCAAAACAGGGTATTTTACGTAGAAATAGTATTCTTGCTTATTTTGATGATCCACAATACAGAAGAAGCAATTCAGGAATTACTAAATATGGGACCGTAGAGGTCAATTCAATCATAAAAAAAGAGGATTTGATTGAGTATCGAGGATCAAAAGAATTTAGTACGAAATACCAAATGAAAGTAGATCGGTTTTTTTTCATTCTCGAAGAAGTGCATATCTTACCCGGATCTTCGTTGATAATGGTCCGGAACAATAGTATCATTGGAGTAGATACACAACTCGCTTTAAATACAAGAAGTCGAGTAGGCGGATTAGTCCGAGTGGAGAGAAAAAAAAAATATATTGAACTAAAAATCTTTTCCGGAGATATTTATTTTCCTGGGGAGGCAGATAAGATATCCAGGCACAGCGGCATTTTGATACCACCGGAAACAGAAAAAAAAAATTCTAAGGAATCAAAAAAATGGAAAAATTGGATCTATGTCCAACGGATCACACCTACCAAGAAAAAGTATTTTGTTTCGGTTCGACCCGTAGTCACATATGAAATAGCTGATGGCATAAATTTAGCAACACTTTTTCCTCAAGATCTCTTGCGGGAAAAGGATAATGTCCAACTTAGAGTTGTCAATTATATCCTTTATGGAAATGGCAAGTCAATTCGAGGAATTTCTCACACAAGTATTCAATTAGTTCGGACTTGCTTAGTATTGAATTGGGATCAAGAACAAAATGGTTCTCCGGAAGAGGTTCATGCTTCCTTTGTTGAGGTAAGGGCAAATGATCTGATTCGCGATTTCATAAGAATTGAGTTAGTCAAGTCCACTATTTCGTATACCGGAAAAAGATATGATAGGGCAAGTTCGGGATTGATTTCCGATAATGGATTAGATCGCACAAATATCAATCCTTTTTATTGCAAGGCCAGGATTCAATCACTTACCCAACATCAAGGTACTATTGGTACATTGTTGAATCGAAATAAGGAATGCCAATCTTTGATAATTTTGTCATCATCCAATTGCTCTCGAATTGGTCCATTCAATGGTTCGAAATATAACAATATGACAAAAGAATCGGATCCCATAATCCCAATTAAGGATTTGTTGGGTCCCTTAGGCACTATTGTACCTAAAATAGCAAATTTCTATTCATCTTACCATTTAATAACTTATAATCAGATCTTGTTAAAGAAATATTTGCTACTTGACAATTTTCAACAGACTTTCCAAGTACTTCAAGTACTTAAATACTGTTTAATAGATGAAAATAGGAGGATTTATAATCCCGATCCATGCAGTAATATCATTTTGAATCCATTCCATTTGAATTGGCACTTTCTCCATCACGATTATTGGGAAGAGACATCTACAATAATTAGCCTTGGACAATTTTTTTGTGAAAATGTATGTCTATTCAAATACGAACCACACGTAAAAAAATCTGGTCAAATTCTAATTGTTCATGTTGACTCCTTAATTATAAGATCAGCTAAGCCCTATTTGGCCACTCCAGGAGCAACTGTTCATGGCCATTATGGAGAAATCTTTTACGAAGGAGATACATTAGTTACATTTATATATGAAAAATCGAGATCTGGTGACATAACGCAAGGTCTTCCAAAAGTGGAACAAATCTTAGAAGTACGTTCGATTGATTCAATATCGATGAACCTCGAAAGGAGAGTTGAAGGTTGGAACGAAGGTATACCAAAAATTCTTGGAATCCCCTGGGGATTCTTGATTCAAGCTGAGCTAACCATAGCTCAAAGTCGTATCTCTTTGGTTAATAAAATCCAAAAGGTTTATCGATCCCAGGGGGTACAGATCCATAATAGACATATAGAGATTATTGTACGTCAAGTAACATCAAAAGTGTTGGTTTCAGAAGATGGAATGTCTAATGTTTTTTCACCTGGGGAATTAATCGGATTGTTGCGAGCGGAACGAGCAGGGCGTGCTTTGGACGAAGCGATCTCTTATCGGGCAATCCTATTGGGAATAACGAGGGCATCTTTGAATACTCAAAGTTTCATATCCGAAGCAAGTTTTCAAGAAACCGCTCGAGTTTTAGCAAAAGCTGCTCTACGAGGTCGTATTGATTGGTTGAAAGGCCTGAAAGAGAACGTTGTTCTGGGTGGGATTATACCTGTTGGTACCGGATTCAAAAAATTAGTACACCGTTCAAGGCAAGACAAGAACATTTATTTGGAAATCAAAAGAAAGAATCTATTCGACTTGGAAATGAGAGATATTTTGTTACACCATCGAGAATTATTTTGTTCTTACGTCCCAAACAATTTTCATGAGACAAATTTCCATGAGACATCAGAACAATCATTTACGCGATTTCATGATTCCTAAGAGCAGATTCTTTTACTTTAACTATCTTTTAACTATCTGGCTTTTAACTTAACTATCTGGTTCGAGTATTGATTTGGTAAAAAAAAAAATAAGTAATTAAAAGGCATTAATGGTTTGTACCGTGTATCAACGGTCAATTCCCGGTAGAAGGTTCCATCGGAACAATTATTTATTTCAAAGTACCTCGTCTCTTTGTTAAAAAAAAGAAAAAACAAAAAGGAAGTGTGGGGAAAAATGACAAGAAGATATTGGAACATCAATTTGGAAGAGATGATGGAGGCCGGAGTTCATTTTGGTCATGGTACTAAGAAATGGAATCCTAGAATGGCCCCTTACATCTCTGCAAAGCGTAAAGGTATTCATATTACAAATCTCACTAGAACTGCTCGTTTTTTATCAGAAGCCTGTGATTTAGTTTTTGATGCAGCAAGTAGGGGAAAAACCTTCTTAATTGTTGGTACCAAAAATAAAGCAGCGGATTCAGTAGCATCAGCTGCAATAAGGGCCCGGTGTCATTATGTTAATAAAAAATGGCTCGGTGGTATGTTAACGAATTGGTCTACTACGGAAACGAGACTTCAAAAGTTCAGGGGTTTAAGAGCAGAACAAAAGATGGGGAAACTCAACCGTCTTCCCAAAAGAGATGCAGCAATGTTGAAGAGAAAATTATCTACCTTGCAAACGTATCTCGGCGGTATCAAATATATGACGGGGTTGCCTGATATTGTGATCATCGTTGATCAGCAAGAAGAATATACGGCTCTTCGAGAATGTGTAATTTTGGGGATTCCGACGATTTGTTTAATCGATACAAATTGTGACCCAGATCTCGCAGATATTTCGATTCCAGCCAACGATGACGCTATAGCTTCAATCCGATTGGTTCTTAACAAATTAGTATCCGCAATTTGTGAGGGCCGTTCTAGCTATATAAGAAATCGTTGATTATGATTAAGAATAATTAGTTAATTATTTTGGGATTTTATAGATTTATTGGATCGGTTCGGTTACTATTCTTGAATTCAAAAAGAAAAGAAAAAACAAAAAAGAAGTGTGGGCATATTGATAATATGTTATGATGTTATGTGATTTCTTGGTATCCTATGTAATTTCTTGATATCCTAAATATACGATTGATGAATACGATTAATGATTCAAGTTGGTGAGTTGAGAAGGAGATGGTTGAATCAAAATAATTTCTTTTTTGAAGTTAAATTTCTGTTAGAGGGCAATATGAATGTTATACCATGTTCCATTAAAACACTCAAAGGATTATACGATATATCAGGTGTAGAAGTAGGCCAACATTTCTATTGGCAAATAGGAGGTTTACAAATCCATGCCCAAGTACTTATCACTTCTTGGGTAGTAATTGCTATCTTATTAGGTTCAGTCATCATAACTGTTCGGAATCCACAAACCATTCCGGCCGACGGTCAGAATTTCTTCGAATATGTCCTTGAATTTATTCGAGACTTGAGCAAAACCCAGATTGGAGAAGAATATGGGCCTTGGGTTCCCTTTATTGGAACTATGTTCTTATTTATTTTTGTTTCTAACTGGTCAGGTGCTCTTTTACCTCGGAAAATTATACAGTTACCTCATGGGGAGTTAGCTGCGCCCACGAATGATATAAATACTACTGTTGCTTTAGCTTTACTCACGTCAGTCGCATATTTTTATGCGGGTCTTAGCAAAAAAGGATTGGGTTATTTTGGGAAATACATTCAACCAACTCCAATACTTTTACCAATTAACATCCTAGAAGATTTCACAAAACCTTTATCTCTTAGTTTTCGACTTTTCGGGAATATATTGGCTGATGAATTAGTAGTTGTTGTTCTTGTTTCTTTAGTCCCTTCAGTAGTTCCTATACCTGTCATGTTTCTTGGATTATTTACAAGTGGTATTCAAGCTCTTATTTTTGCAACGTTAGCCGCGGCTTATATAGGTGAATCCATGGAGGGTCATCATTGACTAGCTTTCCAAATAGTCTTTTTTTTTTATTATTATTAAGTAAGCTTATCCCAATTCATGTATGGTTCAGGATAATCCAATTGGTTGGGGAACATAATAACGTATGACTATATGACCTAGAGTTGTAGGAGAAAAGATGGACGATATTACAGAATTGTAAAAAAAAAAAAGAAGGGTTGGGGAGGTTATACTAGATGTATGTAATGTCTATAAGCCCGGCCCCCGTCTATGTTTCTAGGAATGATTCTAGAATCCGATTTAATCTAAAAAAAATGCGGGTGGTTTACGTTATGGAAGAAACAAATGTATATGTGATATTAGAATGACATTAGATATTCATTAGTTATATAAGGCTATCCCTATCATCCTATATAATATCACTATATTACATAATTACATACTATTTTACATAATTACATACTATTACTATATTACTATTTCTATAATCATAACTTCTCCTCTGTAATCATAATCTAATCCTATAATCACAACTAATCCTATAATCATAATCCTTATTATATATTATAGTATAGTTATAGAAATATTATATATAAAAAATGTAATATTATATTTTGTTATATATTATATATAAATTTTATTTATTAATATTATTCATATACATTATATATAACTAGTAAATTTATAATATGATTTATATAATATGATTTATATATTTATATTATATAATAATTTATATTATATAATATAAAATATATATGAAATATAAAATATATATTAATATAAATATTAATATAAATAATTTAATTATCGATAATTATTGATATTAATTAGTACTACATATTGATATTGATTTGTATTGGTATTAATTTGATTGATATTGATTGCATTGATTGCAGCTCACACTGCATTTAGTCACACTGCATTTAGATAGATTTCAATATCAGTCCTTCTATCTCGTCTGTGATTGTGGATTGAATGAAAAAAGAGATGAACTCAAGAATAGTGTAGTAAAGAACGAAGAATTAAATGAAAGAATGGTTCGAAACAAAGAAATACGATAGTTAGAACTGTATGCATATGGATTTACAAAAACTCCATCATGGGTAAAAACTAAAAACGAGATAGTTCTGACGATTCAGTTCAGTAATTTAGTAATATTATCATTTCAATTCGGAGTTTTTAGTTACTTCGACCGCTGGATCTTAATGATAAAATGAGTAATAATTCATTGGTTGATTGTATCATTAACCATTTCTTTTTTTTGGTGTGAGGAACTTACCATGAATCCACTGATTTCTGCCGCTTCCGTTATTGCTGCTGGATTAGCCGTGGGGCTTGCTTCTATTGGACCTGGAGTTGGTCAAGGTACTGCTGCAGGTCAAGCTGTAGAAGGTATTGCGAGACAACCAGAAGCAGAGGGTAAAATACGAGGTACTTTATTGCTTAGTCTAGCTTTTATGGAAGCTTTAACAATTTACGGACTGGTCGTGGCATTAGCGCTTTTATTTGCGAATCCTTTTGTTTAATCCTAGAAATATAAAAAAAGTACCTTACATACTTTTTTCTTATTTTATTAACTTTAACTTGGAATTGCCCTTTGCTTCTTCGAATTATATTAACACTTTACTTATAAATTACTTATTTGTTTTGTTGAGACAATACCCCAGCCCCAGTAAAGGAAGGGCTGATTTTAGGATGAGGAATTACCGGATTCGCTTGCTTTCTTCCTTTCTGTCCTTAGCTTAGTACAATAGAAAACCTTTTGACTTTCATTGTTGGAAGCGTTTCAACAAACGAAATATTTATCTTTATCAATTGATATGAGATCTAAGGCCTAAGTAAAGTATCTTATTGGAAACTTCTTGAAAACTTCAAAAAAGGAAGAAATTTCAAACAAAAGAAATCACTAGATTTAATCTATTGCCATTAAATAAAGTGGAAATTAAATTAATAAAAAGAAAAAGAAATCGATCAAAAAAAGGGCGAGCGAAGTGATACAAAAAGAACTCTGTTCTTTGTTAGTCCTATCCATAAGAGAGGAGAGCATATGAAAAATGTAATCGATTCTTTCGTTTCCTTGGGACACTGGCCATTCGCCGGGAGTTTCGGGTTTAATACCGATATTTTAGC